CAAAAAATAATAAGGTAACATTTCCATTTATTCATTAAAACAGACGTCCCTTTTAAAGCCAGAATGGATTTTCTTTGATACCTAACATAGTGGATGCAAGGTTCTTTGACCAACCATAGATTCGTCTGAAAATCCTTAACAACGACATTCACAAGACATTCTATTTTTCTATAGAAATAGATTCGTTCAAGAAGAACTCCATAAGATGTTGATCGTAAATCAGAAGATTGGTTACGTAGGAAAACAAAAATAGATTCATATTCGGATACATAAGAATTATATAAGAATAAGAATAATCTTGGATTTATTTTTGAAAAAAAGAGGCTGGGTTTCTTTGGAATAATAAGACGATTCCAATTACAATACTCGTTGAGAAAGAATCGTAATAAATGCAAAGAAGAGGCATCTTTTACCCAATAGCGAAGAGTTTGAATCAAGATTTCCACATGAACAGGGGATGGTATTAGTAGATCTAATACAAAATTTAAATGTGAAAAATTATCCTCTAAAAAGGGAAATAGAGAATGAATTGATCGTAAATTCTGAGATTTGACTATCTTTTTCCCTTCTATAGAAGATATGAATCTTAGAGAAAACGGAATTTCCACAATAAATGCAAACCCCTCTGATATGATTTGAGAATACAAATCATTGTTGCGCTCCAAAAATAGATTCTGCTTCGAGTCATTAGTAGAACTAATCAAATTATTCTGTTGATACATTCGAGTAATTAACCGTTTCACAATCAGTAAACTAGATTTTTTGTCATAACCTATATTTTCCAATAAAATCGATCGACTAAAACCACGATCATGAGCAAACGCATAAATATACTCCTGAAAGATAAGTGGGTATAGGAAGTCGTGTTGTTGAAATCTATCTAGCTGTAAATATCTTTGGATTTCCTCCATTTGAAATTCGATTTGAATCAAAGGTACAATATTTTGGGGGTTATCAAATGATACATAGTGCGATACAGTCAAAACAAGGTATTCTCGTAAGAATAGATACCTCGGAGACAGGTAAATTTATCAACAGATTCTCTGCCCTCTTTTTTCCATTTCATTGAATTCGTCTATGTTATAGGATAACAAGATAGTTAGAAATCTTTTATTTTTTAAACCCAATCGCTCTTTTGATTTCGGAAAAAACTCTCTTTACCAATATACTGCTTCTTTTACACACACATCTCGATTCCATAATAGAGAATGCCAATAGTTAGGATTCATTAAAAAAATAGAGAATCCACTCATGGGGGAGAAGTCTTTCCCGTATCGGGCACTAATCTATTTTTAACGTCTAATTAGATCGGGAAATTATTCAAATTAAGAACAGAAGCTGGTTGCTTTTTCTTTCTGATAATTAATTGAAGCCATAGGGCCCTATCCATTTATTCATTCGACCAAACTGTCTTTTCTTCCGTTCCGATAAGAATAAAAAACCCTCAGAACTCTCTATTGATACGACATGCTCTTTTTTCCATTCATTCCCTTTCAGGATCAGTCGTGGTCTTCCAAACTTTACCAATGGTATGGACGAATTCTTCACTTCATCCAACTGTGTAAAAGATTCTAGCCGCACTTAAAAGCCGAGTACTCTACCGTTGAGTTAGCAACCCTAAGAAAATAGAAATGAAACAAGATTTCAACTAAAAGAAAATATCTATAGAGAATTGTCAAAATTGAAAGAGCACCTCTTGTGTTATTTACTTTTGTCAATCAAAAAAACCTAAGAAAACATCATTAAAATTTGAATCAAGGTAAAGAAAAAACCTATGGGACGGAAATAAATGGACTCCCTTCACTTATCAAGATAAATTATATTTCTTCAATACACTGTTGTCAATATAAATATTGAGAAAAGAATAAAGTGGAAAAAAAAACAAAAGAAATTGCATTGAACTCTTTTTTATTTCTTTTAATTTTATTTTATAAATAATGTTCACAATAAAATAGAAATCTAACAATATATAACAATATATAAAGAAGAATTGAAAACAAAAAGAAATGGTATTTTGAAGTTCATATTCATAATAGATGTATTTCGTGAATCTAAGTGGAAAAAGGAAAGTGAAATAAAATTCAAGTGGATTCCTTTTTAGTTAGTCCAGTTCCAACGAAAACCACACAATTGAAGAAAATGCCCGAATTTCCTATTTATAGGATCAAAAAACTAAGGTTTTTTTGTTCTAGACCGTCGGATTCGACCGAAGTAATGATAAATAGATATAAAGAGAAAAAAAAGGGGGGGGGGGACCAAAAAAACAAGTAGAGAAAAATTATACAAAATTCTATACAAGTTGTGACCCCCCCTTAGTATTTCTTTAATTGAATTTCGTTTGATTAAACGGAAGTTCCTTAAAAACTTCCGCTTTCGTTAAAAGATTCTGAACAGTTCCTGTGGGTTGAGCACCTTTTTCAAGAAAATATAGAATAGCAGGAACATTTAAATAAGTTTGATTCTTCATTGGATCATAAAATCCCACCTTTCGAAGATCTTTTCCCTCTCTTCGGGATCGAACATCAATTGCAACGATTCGATAGACGGCTCATTGGGATAGATGTAAATAAACAACACCCCCCCTAGAACCGTATAGGAAGTTTTCTCCTCGTACGGCTCGAGAAAAATGATTTGATTCGAAGTTTTGTCTCTGTATGCAATTCTATCTAAGAAATTAAATGACAAAAGACCCTAGAAAAATCAATTAGACTGTGATGATTTCATTTATTTTTCTTCTTCTTTCTTGAAAACGAAAAAGAAACCATTCGTACTCATAACTCAAGTTGAATAACTCTCAAATAGCTCAAAGCTAAATCTTTAGTGAATTTCATTTATTGAGTGGTCTTTACCCCCTTTTGTTTGTCTCATTCAAAATTCTATTTAGATTCTTTAGTCTAATACAGTTATTGAGACTATCGAGACAATTAAAATGGTGTTTACTTGTTATTGAATCCTTTATCCTTATTTTTAATCATTGGGTTTAGACATTACTTCGGTGCTTCTTTTCTTAATCTTTTCAAAATGATAGCAACATACCCTTTTTGATTTCTTTCTATCAAAGAATCCTACGAAGAGTTGATTCCCGCATGATACACTTTAAATCGAAAAAGTTTGCTCAATTCCAACAAGTTTTGCTTTTTTTGAATTGTAAACTTGCTCGAATTAGATCTTCTAAATTTCGAGATATGGAAGAAGATATATTTACGAAGTTGTTCCAATTGATTGGCATTAACCCTAGATCACTGCTCCGAAGAAATGAATTAATCCTTTCTACTCGAGCTCCATCGTGGACTATTTACAACCCAACAAAGGAAGGGTTGGAGTCTAATAGAACAAACAATGTCGGGCCAAGAGCACCTTCATTCCTAGAAAAATCGAAAGTGGTGGATGTAAAAATCCACAACGGATCGTGTTCTTCAAGTCGCACGTTGCTTTCTACCACATCGTTTCAAACGAAGTTTTACCATAACATTCCTCTAAGTTGGAACTAGTATGGAATTGATTCCATCATGGAATCATGAATAGTCATTGGTTCAGTTGTATATAGATATTATAATCTAAACCTTTTCTTCGATATATGAGAAGGACAGAAATTTATTTTAACATACACAAATAATATATAGAAAGAAATCGAAATATATAAACGAATAATGTTTTGAATCTGGATTTTCAAGTAACTCAATAGTATTGATTAAACTATTTACTATTTTTTAAGTACCAAAAATTAGTTAGAACGATACATACCATATAAGCTAACTATTTCTTCCTTTTAGATGTTTTTTGTTCAACACGAGCACGAGGTTGATTAATATTTCAACAATGGAATCTTATCATAAAGTGAATCTAAAGGGATAGGATAAATCACCCCTGCATCAATCATTCCATAAATTTCAAATTTAGAATTCGAGCTAAACACGAAATACCTAAATCAAATGAGATTCGATTCAAAGAAAATACATTCGTCCATAACCTCTTTCTATATGAAATGGAACTTAATCATTTGTTAATGAGATTAGAACAGACATAGATAGTTAAATTAATCTTGATTAACTCCTATACACTCCCCTACTTTTTCTATTTTCTATGGGAATAATGGAAAATAAAAAAAATAGATAGGATCTGGGACGGAAGGACTCGAACCTCCGAATAGCGGGATCAAAACCCGTTGCCTTACCACTTGGCTACGCCCCATTTCAATTTCGAAATGTACACTAAGAAACAATAATATTGGTATTGGTTGTTTGTCAACGGCAATCTAAATATCTAAATATTTATAGAATAGATTGGTACTAGGATTTTGATACGGATAGATATAGAATTCAACTTGATTTATTGATCATTACATAGAATTCAATTAAGATATTCTATGAAAGTATGATTTCTTCTATTCTCCTTTCAGAAAAGGAGAATTTTTGATTGGGTGGGTTCAAAGAAAAAGAAGGATTTTTTGTCTACCTTTCTTACTTAATATCAAAAACTCAATCAAAATGCAATTATCTTCAAGAACAAAAAGTCTGCTATGCTTAATATCATTAGTTTGATCTGTATTTATGTTAATTCTGCCCTTTATTCGAGTAGTTTTTTCTTTGTAAAATTGCCCGAAGCCTATGCTTTTTTGAATCCAATCGTAGATATTATGCCAGTGATACCTTTATTTTTTTTTCTTTTAGCTTTTGTTTGGCAAGCTGCTGTAAGTTTTCGATAAGATCCTTGCTAATAAATATCCTAGAAAATATAAATATCCTAGAAAATATATGATTTCTTCGAGAAAAAGTGCAAACAATTGATAAAATTAGATAAGTTTTCGAATATAAATCCTCGATTCACACACTAAAATTCTTTAATAGTCACCACAAATCCAGCTTACCCCCATTTCTTCATTTTTGACCCTTTTCCAGCGAAAGACCCTAACCCTATGCAGGGTCTCTTACAATATCTATTTTGGATATGAAAGAAGTTTTTGTTAATGAAAAAGAAATGAATTTGTGACAATTCATTTC